TATGAGTGAATTAGAAAGTTTTTTTTCTAGTTATTTGAATAGTGGGTCTAAGAACTACTATTATCATTCCATGTATGATACTCAATCTAGTTGGAATAATCACATTAATAGTTGCATTAATAGTTATCTTCATTTTGAAGTAAGTATTAATAGTTCTATTTCAGGTGATAGCGATTATTACAGTAACAGTTATAGTTATACTTTCATTTATACTGAAAGTGTAAGTCGTAGTGAAAGCGGGAATTCGAGTATAAAAACTAGTAATAATGGCAGCGATCTCAATATAAGAGAAGAGTCTAATGATTTCGATATAAATCAAAATCAAAGATACAGACATTTATGGGTTCAATGCGAAAATTGTTATGGATTAAATTATAAAAAATTTTTTAAGTCAAAAATGAATATTTGTGAACAGTGTGGATATCATTTGAAAATGAGTAGTTCAGATAGAATCGAACTTTCGATTGATTCGGGCACTTGGGATCCTATGGATGAAGAGATGGTCTCTATGGACCCTATTGAATTTCATTCAGAGGAAGAACCTTATAAAGATCGTATCGATTCTTATCAAAGAAAGACAGGTTTAACTGAAGCTGTTCAAACAGGCATAGGTCAACTAAATGGTACTCCAATAGCAGTTGGGGTTATGGATTTTCAGTTTATGGGAGGTAGTATGGGATCCGTAGTCGGCGAGAAAATTACCCGTTTGATCGAGTATGCTACTAATCGATCTTTACCTGTTATTATTGTGTGTGCTTCTGGGGGAGCACGCATGCAAGAAGGAAGTTTGAGCTTGATGCAAATGGCTAAAATATCTTCTGCTTTATATGATTATCAATCAAATAAAAAGTTATTCTATGTATCAATCCTTACATCTCCTACAACCGGTGGAGTAACAGCCAGTTTTGGTATGTTGGGAGATGTCATTATTGCTGAACCAAATGCCTACATTGCATTTGCGGGTAAAAGAGTAATTGAACAAACATTGAATAAAACAGTACCCGACGGTTCACAAGCGGCTGAGTATTCATTCCATAAGGGCTTATTCGACCCAATCGTACCACGTAATCCTTTAAGAGGTGTTCTGAGTGAGTTATTTCAGCTCCACGGTTTCTTTCCTCTGAATCCAAATTCAAGAAATTAAAGTATAGCACTCTATTTAATTATTTGTAGCGAATGAGTATTTGTATTTAGTTCATCGTAAAAAAACTTAAGTTAAGAAGAATGGTGTTTTCTTTGGTGACATAAGTTCTACTTGTAGTAATAGCCAGAAGTTTCGGATAATTATTATTTTTTTCCTCCATATCGATTTTTCTATTTTTTATCTTACCCCTATTCATGATTAGTAATCAGGAACCCTTTATTAAACAATAGGATAAAAATTAAACAATAGGATAAAAAGGATAAAAGAGTAAGTTTATCTTTCCGAGGAATTGGGGAAAGGGAAGGCATAAAGAAGAAAAGAATTTTATCTGGCCTTCTTACGTATTAATTTCATTTTAATATAGACAATAATATATCTTATTTATAATTTCTTAGATAATAGAAAGAAGTGATTTCTATATATACTAATAATATATCTTATTTATAATTTCTTAGATAATAGAAAGAAGTGATTTCTATATATACTAAGAACCCTTACTTTTATTATAGAATCGAGTTACCATTTGCTTTGTTGGATCAGATTAGCGAAAGTCGCGAACTTATAAAAAACTTTTTAATACCCTTAGTAAAAAAAAAAAAATAGAAAGAATAAAAAAGTATGGGAGAAGAAGAATAAGAAAGTTTATTCTATTATATAGTTTATTCTATTATATATTATATATATTAAATATATATTAAAGTGAATTATCATACATATTTATGTAGAAAGATGAATTAGGTACACTTAATTCGGGTCTATATTCCTTGCACTTATTTACTACTTAATATTATTTATATTAGATATACTTATCATAAGATATTTTTAAAATACAAATATTAAATTGGGGTGCCCATTCTATGACAGATCTACCCTCTATTTTTGTGCCTTTAGTGGGCCTAGTATTTCCGGCAATTGCAATGGCTTCTTTATCTCTTCATGTCCAAGAAAATAAGATTGTCTAGATTCGATGGGACCAAATCTCATCAATGTATTTCAACACTAGATCATAATAATAATACAGTTATATTTATTTAGTCTAATATGGTACGCATATATGCAGATTATATATAGGTATAGCTGGTTAAAAATGGACCGGCGAATCGTTTTAAATATAAAGTCAATGTATCTAACCAATCATTCCGAATAGTTCCCGTCAAAATAGTGCTAGTTGATGAGAGTTACTTCGGGGTCAAGAAAAGTCAAGTCAAATTCATTTGGGTTATTCTCTCAATTCCAATCGAATACAACCGGATCTAGTATAGTATAAGTATGAATATGAACTGGCAATCAGAGCATATCTGGATAGAACTTATAACGGGGTCTCGAAAAACAAGTAATTTTTTTTGGGCCTGTATGCTTTTTTTAGGTGCATTAGGATTCTTAGTGGTTGGAACTTCCAGTTATCTTGGTAGGAATCTTATACCTGTATTTCCATCTCAGCAAATATTTTTTTTTCCGCAAGGGATCGTAATGTCTTTTTATGGGATCGCGGGTCTATTTATTAGTTCCTATTTGTGGTGTACAATTGCGTGGAATGTAGGTAGTGGTTATGACCGATTTGATAGAAAAGAAGGAATTGTTTGTATTTTTCGTTGGGGATTTCCTGGAATAAATCGTCGTATTTTCCTTCGTTTCCTTATGAGAGATATCCAATCCATCAGAATGGAGGTTAAAGAGGGTCTTTATCCTCGTCGTGTCCTTTATATGGAAATCAGAGGCCAAGGGGCCATTCCCTTGACTGGCACTGATGAGAATCTTACTCCACGAGAAATTGAACAAAAAGCTGCCGAATTAGCCTATTTCTTGCGTGTACCAATTGAAGTATTTTGAAATGAAGAATTAATGTTTTCTCAGTATGAGGGCGGGAACGGAACGTGCTCATTTCCTTTTTAATATAATTGAAGTTTCTTCAAAAGACTTATTTGATCAAAATAGATTAGATTTTATTTCCCCCTTCTGGTTAGCGGTTATTCCTGGACTGTGGTTAGGCGGTGAAACATTTCGAAATAATTAATTGATATTGATCCGGAAGGCATTTTTTTGTCTCGAAATACGAATCAATCATATTCGTTACTTCTAGTGGATTTTAGAGTGTTCATTGACAGGAACAAATGAAGATGAAATTAGTTGGAATTTACCCAATTGAGATATCTCTGGGAATCCTATTTGCTTATTTTTTTATCTGAAAAGAACCCTTATTCCATTTCTATATTTTTCTGGATCCAAGGACTCAATTTTTACACAAAAACGGGAATAGATTCATAGGTTCGATACCTTGTTATAGAATTCGTGTTCAGAGAAATATCAGATAGAATCGACGAATGCAGCAAATTCATTAACAAATCACAGATAAAAAATGAAAAAAATAAATAAATCATTGACTTCCCTCCCATATATTGTATCCATAGTATTTTTGCCCTGGTGGATCTCTCTCTCATTTAATAAAAGTCTGGAACCTTGGGTTATTAATTGGTGGAATACCCGGCAATCCGAAACTTTCTTGAATTATATTCAAGAGAAAAGCGTTCTAGAAAGATTTATAGAATTAGAAGAACTATTTCTGTTGGACGAAATGATAAAGGAATACCCGGAAACACATATACAAAAGCTTGGGATAGGAATACACAAGGAAACGGTACAATTAGTCAAAACACACGATGAGTATAATCTCCATATCATTTTTCATTTCTCGACAAATATAATCTGTTTCGCTATTCTAAGTGGTTATTTTATTCTGGGTAATGAAGAACTTGTTATTCTTAATTCTTGGGTTCAGGAATTCTTCTATAACTTGAGTGACACAATAAAAGCTTTTTTGATTCTTTTAGTTACTGATTTATGGATCGGATTTCATTCAACCCATGGTTGGGAACTTATGATTGGTTCGGTCTACAACGACTTTGGATTGGTTCATAACGATCAAATTATATCCGGTCTTGTTTCCACCTTTCCAGTTATTCTAGATACAATTGTGAAATATTGGATCTTCCATTATTTAAATCGTGTATCTCCTTCGCTTGTAGTCATTTATCATTCAATGAACGAATAAAGAACTCATTTGATCTCTTGATATCAATCAAATAAGAATGTTTCTTCGTGTTTAAAGAATAAAGAAAGTATTTTCAATCTTACTTATTCCTTATTTATACTTCTACCTGTTCAGGGTATTCGTCCCATATTCCAGTACAATGGCAGACTCGTGGATAGGGAACTACACTAGTTAGCTACCTTTCTAATTTATTGTAGAAATTCTGGGATCAATGATTGAACCATGCAAAATAGAAATATTTTTTTTTGGGTAAAGGAACAGATGACTCGATCCATTTCTGTATCGATCATGATATATGTAATAACTTGGACATCTATTTCAAATGCATATCCTATTTTTGCGCAGCAGGGTTATGAAAATCCGCGTGAAGCAACTGGACGAATTGTATGTGCAAATTGCCATTTAGCTAATAAGCCCGTGGATATTGAAGTTCCGCAAGCTGTGCTTCCTGATACTGTATTTGAAGCAGTTGTTCGAATCCCCTATGATATGCAACTGAAACAAGTTCTTGCTAATGGGAAAAAGGGGGCTTTGAATGTGGGGGCTGTTCTTATTTTACCCGAAGGATTCGAATTAGCCCCCCCCGATCGTATTTCTCCCGAGGTGAAAGAAAGGATGGGAAATCTATCCTTTCAGACTTATCGTCCCAATAAAAGAAATATTCTTGTGATAGGTCCTGTTCCCGGTCAGAAATATAGTGAAATTATCTTTCCCATTCTTTCCCCCGACCCTGCTACGAAGAAAGACGTTCACTTCTTAAAATATCCAATATATTTAGGTGGGAATAGAGGAAGGGGTCAGATTTAT